TGAGCGGGGCTAATTTTTTTACAAGAAATCTTTAGCCAACCCTCTTGCAAAAGATCTTTTCTTAACATTAAGCGTGTTTGTTGGTACTAGATAAAAATGGAAACTCCAGCAATTTCTTTGTTATCACCGCTCCTTAATTTTCAGGAATTAGTCACTTCAACAGTCTTCGATGGTTATATGGGTATCCAAAGTACCAACGAGATGGATTTTGTTGTCCCAACCATTTTTTTTCTTAGCCCCGATCCCGATAAAGAAAAGGAGTCTTTATAACAAATAACAAAGTTTTCGTGTAGTTGATTCCTCGGCGTAGTGCTTCTTCCTCTATGCCGCCTATTGGTACTAGTGTGGTAGGGTTGACTCGCAATACATACCCATACATAATAGGTGTAACCTTTCGCTCAATACTAGAATCAACAATCTAAGCATCTGAGGTTGCATTAATCGGGGATACACGACAGAAGGAATTGTTTTATTTATAAACTTCACCTTCAACAAGCGTGAATTTCTTTTTTTTTTTTTTTTTTCTTTGATTTCATTCAATAATTTTTTTCTATTCCGAATCGCGTGTCGTTTTCCTAAGACCGAGAACGGTAAATCCAAAAATAATCAAATCGCACCATCTCTGTAATAAGTAAATGCCTCTTTTTCTCCTGAAGTTGTCGGAATTATTCGTAATAAGATATTGGCTACGATTGAAAAGGTCTTATCAATAAAATTTCCATTTATACGCGATCTAGGCATAGGTAGCAATCCATTCTATAACTCTTTTCATTACCCCTCGTAAGAAAATGATCTCACAAACAAAGGAAGTGTACAGTACGAAATAACATAAAAACGGACCAATTAAAAAAAGGGATAACCCTCTACTTCAAATTTCTCTTTTTTTTTAGTATAAGATTGATTCTATGGATTTAGGATAGAATAGGAAAATTTGAGAAATTTTGAATAACTTATGGTCGAAAGAGGAAAAAGAATCGAATAATCGTAACATGCAAATAAAATAGCAGGCCTCCTTTGTGTTTTGTGCAGAAAAGGTATACACAATATAATCAAATATATATATAAATCCCTGGGATGATTTATGAATTTTTAATAGATCTATGGAGTAAGGGGTTATTGTTGAGAGATATAAAAATGGAAAAGAATTTTAGAATTCTTATAGAAATTCTAAATTATAGAAAGGGAATTCAATTCAAGTTTAACGAGAATTATGAATTTTAAGGGTATCCGATAAGCCTAATAATAAAAAAAGATAAACCAATCGATTGATTTGATTCATTCCAATTCATTGAGTATAAACATTCTAAAAAAAGAAATGAGTACCCTCATCAGTAAACATCAATAAATCTATATCTTTATTGTAATTGTATTATTTTTAACTTTAACACTTTAACAGTCCTTTCACAAAAAAATCTTCTCTTTATCTTTAGCCGAATAATTCGAATTGATTGTCCGTACCTATCGAACAGTCTAATATGAATAACTCGCTATTCACTGGGGTGGGGGTATCGGCCATAATCATTATGTAGGAGAGATGGCCGAGTGGTTCAAGGCGTAGCATTGGAACTGCTATGTAGACTTTTGTTTACCGAGGGTTCGAATCCCTCTCTTTCCGCCCCCTCACCTAATTCACCAATGTAATTGACCATAATGTATTAACTACAAAGCGATACAAAAGAGTTAGACCTTGATATAGATTCTCTATTTCGAATCTCTGTGATACGGAAAATACTGGACGACAGGGACTGAAAATAGCCCTACTTATCATCTATGATCCATGAATGGGAGAAAAATCCCCGAATCAAAACTCTTTCCTTTTCCTTGTGTTGTGTTCCTTTACTTAACCTTAAGTTAGACGAAAAGGGGCAAATTTGTACAAACCCTTTTTTCAGTTAGGTTTAAGTCTGACGAGAATAATATTCTACGACAAGCAATTCATTTATTTTCAAACCGACCCATTTCCTATCTATTATTTGATTGACTAATCCTTTATATTGTAATGTGTGAAGGGTCAAATGCTTTGGTAATTCCTCAGGGATCGATGAATCAAGATAATTTTGAATCAGAGCTCTAGATTTTTGTTCAGCCCTCGCGGAAATAATATCGCGGGGTTTGCAGCGATAACTTGGTATATCTACTATACGATCATTAACTAAAATATGTCTATGATTAACTAATTGGCGGGCTTGAGGAATAGTTGAAGCCATACCCAATCGAAAAAGGATGTTATCCAAACGCATTTCAAGTAATTGTAGTAAAACCTGACCTGTTGACCCTTTTGCTTTTCCGGCTATACGAACGTATTTAAGTAATTGTCGTTCTGTAAGACCATAATGAAAACGCAATTTTTGTTTTTCTTCTAAACGAATACGATATTGAGATTTTTTCCTGGGGCGGGATTGGTTTTTTACGGCTTTAGGCCTCTTACTAGTTAGTCCCGGTAAAGCCCCCAGACGGCGTATTTTTTTGAAACGAGGCCCTCGGTAACGTGACATAAATACTCCTTTATGAATTTGATTGAAATTTCATAAAAAAATTCAAACTGAACTAAATGAAGCGAAATCCGCTGAAGTATTGTACTACAAATATTAATGAGATAATTTGGATCAATATCCATCTTTTTTATATTTTTGTATTTGTATTAATTTTTTATTAATTAGTTAATTATTATTTTTATTATTATTTTATTATTTTTTTTTATTATTTTTATTATTATTAATTATATTTAATTATTAATTATATATAGATTGTAGTATTCCTATTGTATTACATACAAAAAAGATATAGATTCTTTATAAATTCTTCTATATAAATATAGAAATAATAAATAGATAAATAACAGAAATTAATAAAAATTTATCTATTACATTTTTCTATTACGCTATTAGATAAATATAAAGTATTAAGTATATATAGAAATAGAATATCGATATCGATATATTAAATCAAAAGGGGTTTCCGCTTTATTCTGAAAAGATCTAAATAAACAAATCAGCGACCTTTGGAAGGCAAAGGGAGAAGAAGCTTTTTCTATGTCCTTTGATTTTAACATTGTCAATTATGGAAAAAATCAAACAAAAGAAATAGGGAAAGCCGGCTATCGGAATCGAACCGATGACCATCGCATTACAAATGCGATGCTCTAACCTCTGAGCTAAGCGGGCTCAAATACTAGAAATTTTGCATACATAGGAATTCAGCAAACTATTAGGATCTCATCTATTCACTATCTTAGTTTTTTATCTTTTAGATAGTTATCTGATATGTTATATTTATATTATAATATCCATTGTAAGATAAATAATATATTAATTACCATTGTTAAGATAAATCATACATTAAAAGAAGATATAGATATTCTAAGTCTAAATTAAATAGTCTAAATGAACTAATAAATTGAAAAAATTTTTTATAATTCAACTTTTTTAGACTAATTAATTCGAATTTTTTTTTTTCGAATTATAAATAGAAAATGATAAATATAAATGACTGAGAGAATTCGTTGTAGCTATTATACGGTATATCTATTATACTATAGATAATAGAGATTTTCAAATTCTATACTCTAATTATAGAAAAAATTATTAATTAGAATGATTAATTAAGATAATATAAGAATTACTAAATTCAATTCAATTTTTTTCTTTTTTAGTTTTTTCGTTATGTTATGCTTATCTGATTATATAGAATCTTGCTTGAAAGTATACGAAAAGGATAAGAGAAAGATGCAACCTATATAAATGCAAGCCGTACCATAATGAGCCACTCCGATCTTTTGTTTTCATTCAGAAAGGCGGAAGTTAAGACAAAAAGAATCGACCGTTCGAGTATTCCACAAATTGCCTGAGAAAAATCGTAGTACAAGAGGCGTGTATATGTTATGTAGTATACACTTGTCTATATTGAATTGCGAATACAGAAATGATAGAATCTTTTCTGATTGGACCAAATAAAAAAAAACGAGGTCCCCCATAGAGACGAAAGAAGATAAAAATAGGTAAGAAACCAAATAGGGGAAAGAAAAGAAACACGATTCGATATAAGAATCGCTAGCTATATCTAAGAAATTCAACGGGTTCTGCAAAAAACGAAATGAAAGAAAAAAGGGAAGGACGTTATAATAAGATCCTAATCTCAAAACAAAAAAAAAGGGGGATATGGCGAAATTGGTAGACGCTACGGACTTAATTGTATTGAGCCTTGGTATGGAAACCTACTGAGTGATAACTTTCAAATTCAGAGAAACCCTGGAAAAAAAAAAGGGCAATCCTGAGCCAAATCCTGTTTAAAAAAGCGTTCAAAAAGAAATAGGATAGGTGCAGAGACTCAATGGAAGTTGTTCGACCAAATGGGGTTGACTGCTTTTGCGTTGGTAAAAGAATACTTCTATCGAAATTTCAGCAAGGAGAAACATATAGAATACGTAATGAAAAACGATCTCAAAAAAGACGACCGGGACACCTATTCTTTTGATTTCTATTTTTTTATAGGTTATAGCAAATAGGTTATAGCAAAAAGAATTATAGGAAAAATCAAAAGAATCGTTGTGAATCGATTTCAAATTGAAGAAAGAATCGAATAGAATATTCATTAATCAAACCATTCACCCCATAGTCTGATAAATCAATGGATTAATTGGACGAGAATAAAGATAGAGTCCCATTCTACATGTCAATATCAATACCGACAACAATGAAATTTATAGTAAGAGGAAAATCCGTCGACTTTAAAAATCGTGAGGGTTCAAGTCCCTCTATCCCCAATCCTAAAAAGCCCGTTTATCGCCCCACTTATTTCTTTCTTTTAGCCTACCCTTTCCCTGTCAAAATTTCTTATGTTCATCCTATTCTTTTACATTTTATACATTTTACAAACGTATCCGAGTAACAAAATTTCTCTCTTTTATCAGATATCATACGCAAGCCCTGTGATATATATGATATACGTACAAATGAGCATCGGAATACATACCCCTTTGAATGATTCACAATCCATATCAT